AAAAAAATCTATTGGAATAAACGAAATTGGTAAAAAACCCCCTCGATGGTCATACAAATTAATCAACGAGTTAGCACAACATTTTAAAAAACGACGAAAAGAACAAAACATAATGCAAGGGCTGGATCACCAGCTTCGAACAAGAAGATTTAAACGTATAGCTTTTTTAACTCGTTCGAGGCGAACTTTTAAGAATTCTCATTTCAAGAATTATAATCTTTATAGAAGATTTAATAGAGATTCGGGTTTTATAAGTTATTTGGAAGAATCAGATTTTCGTCGAGCCGTAATCAAAGGATCTATGCGCACTCAAAGGCGTAAAACGGTTATTTGGGGACCGTCTCAAGGAAATCCCCATTCCCCGCTTTTTTTGGAAAAAATGGAAGATTTTCCTTTTCCTATATCCGAGCTAATGAAAGTTTTTTTTAGTATTAGAAATTGGTTGGGTAAAGAGTCAGAATTCAAAATTTTAGATCAACAATTCCAAATGAAAAAAAACAACCAGGAAGACGCAATAGAATTCTGGGAGAACTTTCCATATGGACAAAAATCAAGAAGTGTTATGTTAATAGCTCAATCAATTTTTAGAAGATATATTAAATTACCCTTATTGATAATAGCTAAGAATATTGGCCGTATTTTATTACGGCAATCTCCGGAATGGTATGAGGATTTCCAAGATTGGAATAGAGAAATTTATCTAAAATGCAGCTATAATGGTATTCAATTCTCCAAAACAGAATTTCCTAAAAATTGGTTAAGAGAAGGTTTTCAGATAAAAATCCTATATCCTTTTCATTTGAAACCTTGGCACAGATCTAAGCTACGACTCTCTGATAGAGATCTAAAAGAACAAGATGATTTTGATTCTTGTTTTTTAACAGTTTTGGGAATGGAAACGGAATATCCTTTTGGTCCTCCTCGAAAAACACCTTCCTTTTTTGAACCCATTTTTAAAGATATAGACTATAAAGTCGAAATCGGAAAATTAAATTTTAGAGTTCGAAGAGTTTTAAAAAAAATAACAAAGAAAGAAGCAAAAGCATTTTTATTTGTAAAACGAATAATAAAAGAACTTTTAAAAGCAAAGACAATTCCATTATTTATACCGAGAGAAATATATGAATCAAGTGAAACTCAAACAGAAAAGGATTCTATAATCAGCAATCAGATAATTCATGACTCACTTAGTCAAATTCGATCTACAGGTTGGACAAATTATTCACAGGCAGAAGAAGAAATGAAAAATAGGATTGATAGAAGAAGCACAATCAGAAATCAAATACAAATAATGAAAAAAGATAAAAAAAAAGTAACGCCAGGAATCAAAACAAGTCCTAACAAAAAAAATAAAAATAATAATGGAGAATCACCCCCAAAAATTTGGAAAATATTAAAAAGAAAAAATATTCAATTAATAGTTAAATTTTTCATTGAAAAAATATACATAGATATCTTTCTATGTATCATTAATATGCGCAGAATCGTTCTACAACTTTTTATCGAATCAACAAAAAAAATTCTTGATAAATACATTTACAATAATGAAACAAATCAAGAAAGGATTAATAAAACAAAACAAAATAAAATTGACTTTATTTCGCCTATGACTATAAAAAGGGCTTTTGATAATCTTAGAAATAGTAAGCGGAAGTCACATATTTTTTTTGATTTATCTTACTTGTCACAAAAATATGTATTTTTTAAATTATCACAAACCCAAGTTATTAACTTCAATAAGTTAAGATCTATTCTTCAATATAATGGACCGTCTTTTTTTCTTAAAACTGAAATAAAGGATTTTTTTGGAAGACAAGGAATATTTCATTCCGAATTAAGACATAAGAAACTTCCAAATTATGGAATGAATCCATGGAAAAACTGGTTAAGAGGTCATTATCAATACGATTTATCTCAGATTACATGGTCTAGATTAGTCCGACAAAAATGGCGAAATGGAATCAATCAATGCCATACGTCTCAAAATAAAGATTTAAACAAATGGTATTCCTATGAAAAAGACCAATTACTTGATTACAAAAAAAAACAAAATTCGAAAGTATATTTATTACCAAATAAAGAGGAGAATTTTCAAAAAAACTATAGATATGATCTTTTATCATATAAATATATTCATTCTGAAACTAAGAAGAACTCCTATATTTATAGATCATCATTAGAAGCAAATAAGAACCAAGAAAATTCCACCAGAAATAAAGAAAAATTTTTTAACATACTCAAAAATATTCCTATCAAGAATTATCTAGGAAAAAGTGATATTATATATATGGAAAAAAATACAGATAGAAAATATTTGGGTTGGAAAATTAATACAAATATTAAGGTTGAACCTAATAAAATGGATCAAATTCATAATTTTTATCTTTCGATTGATTCAAATTCCGAAATCAATCACAAAAAGTTCTTTTTTGATTGGATGGGAATGTTTTTTGATTGGATGGGAATGAATGAAAAAATCTTAATCTTAAATCGCCTCATA